GGCTCGGCCATGATGAGCCACACAAAATTAAAATTATACCCCGGGGGGGGGGATTGGCTCGGCCATGATGAGCCACACAAAATTAAAATCATCTTGCGTGGTTTATGTTGGGTACAGAAGATAGTTTAATTTAGAATTCTGGCTTTGGGAGCCAGGGGTGGGAGTTAAAATCTCCTTTTTCTGGGCGCTAGGAGGGGGTTTAACCCTCAATCTTCGGATTACAAGACCGATGCTTTTATACTAAGCTACTAGGGCAAGCTAATTTCAGTGCTTTATTTTCGGCTCAACCTGCGAGTGGGGTGAGGATAAGGAATAATGCAAAGTATAGAACTGAGGCAACTTGGCCAATGATGATGTATGGATGTTCTACAGGTATGCCTCCAATTCACGTTAGGATAATTATATCTGCTACTAGAGTTCAGAATAAAAATTGGGTAATAGGTCGGAAGGTTAGTCCTCGTTGCTTTGAGGTGTGTAAAATGGGGACTACTAGTAGTACTAAAATGCTAAATAGTAATGCTAGGACTCCTCCTAGTTTATTTGGGATGGACCGTAGAATAGCATAGGCGAATAAGAAGTACCATTCTGGTTGAATGTGCGGTGGGGTTACTAAAGGATTTGCGGGGGTAAAATTTTCTGGGTCACCAAGTAGAGTAGGGGAGAATAATGTTAAAGATGTAAGGGCTAGAAGTATTAATACAAAGCCAAGGAGGTCTTTATATGAGAAGTAAGGGTGAAAGGAGATTTTGTCTGCGTCGGAGTTTAATCCAGCGGGGTTGTTTGATCCTGTTTCATGTAAAAATAGTAAGTGTAGAATAGTTGCGCCAGCAATGACAAATGGGAATAGGAAGTGGAAGGCAAAGAATCGTGTTAATGTTGCATTATCTACGGAAAAGCCCCCTCAGATTCATTGGACAAGGGTGTCGCCTATATAAGGGACTGCTGATAATAGATTTGTAATTACGGTGGCGCCTCAGAAGGATATTTGACCCCATGGGAGTACATAACCTACAAAAGCAGTTATTATAACTAATAGAAGAAGGACAACTCCAATATTTCAGGTTTCTTTATAAAGGTAAGATCCGTAGTATAGGCCACGGGCAATGTGTATGTAGATACAGATGAAGAAGAATGATGCCCCGTTGGCATGTATATTTCGGATGAGTCAGCCGTAGTTTACGTCTCGGCAAATGTGTGTTACAGATGAAAATGCGGTTGAGATATCAGAGGTGTAGTGTATAGCTAAAAATAGTCCTGTTAGGATTTGAGTAATTAAACATAATCCTAGAAGGGATCCGAAGTTTCATATTACTGAGATATTAGACGGCGTTGGGAGGTCGACTAGTGCATCATTAGCGATTTTTATTAATGGATGGGTTTTTCGTAGGCTTGCCATTAAATTATTCCTGTAGTTGAATTGGTACAACGATGGTTCTTCAAGTCATAGGTTTCAGTTAAAATCTGAGCGGGAATAATGACTTATTTCGTGTTTATAATATTAATAGCTCTGATTACAGGACTTGTTGCAGTTGCGTCAAACCCTACACCTTATTTTGCTGCGTTAGGGTTAGTAATAGCAGCTGGAGTTGGGTGTGGGGTGTTAATTGGTAGTGGAGGCCCTTTTTTGTCTTTAGTTTTGTTTTTAATTTATTTAGGGGGAATGCTTGTGGTGTTTGCCTATTCGGCAGCATTGGCTGCTGATCCTTTTCCAGAAGCCTGAGGGAGTCGTTCGGTTGCTGGGTACGTTTTAGTATATTTAGTAGGTGTTGTTTTGACGGCTGGATTATTCTGAGGGGGGTGACATGAGGGTTCTTGGGTAGTCACTGATGGGTTAAAAGAGTTTTCTATACTACGGGGAGATGTTGAGGGTGTAGCTATAATATACTCTTTAGGGGGGGTAATACTAGTTATTTGTGCCTGGGTACTGCTTTTAACGTTATTGGTAGTATTGGAGTTAACTCGAGGGTTGAGTCGTGGGACCCTTCGAGCAGTTTAAACAATAATTAAAGTAACTGCTAAGATCATGGTTAAAAGGAAAATAGTTAAAAACTTTTTAATTGTTCCTCGTGAAATATTACTTACTATGTGTGCTAATATTATTTGTGAAAAAGTCATTGCTTTTGGGCCTGCAGTTTGATATCAGGTTTGGTCAAGTTTGGTAGCAATGGATCGTCCGAGAGTTAGGCTGGCTTTTGGAGAGAGTCGATGTATTAATGATGGGAAATATCCTAATATATTTGAGAAGTGGTGAGGGGATTTATTATAGGTGGTTTTATATGGGTTATTGGTTTTAGCTGCGAGTTCTATGGCCACAAGAAGTCCAATAACAGCTACTATTAGGGCTGCTATTTTTAAGGCAGAGGGTATAGTCATGACTGGTGTTTTTAAGGGTAGGAAGTTATATGTGATAACTAGTCCTGCAATAATACTTCCTCAGGCAAGTCGTTTAATAGGTTGAGTTATAAGTGGGTTGTCTTCGTTGATAGGGGATAATGGAAGGAATCGGGGGGATCCTATCGTTACGAAGTATACGACTCGAAAGCTGTAAACTGCAGTAAAGGATGTGGCAACGAGAGTTAAGGTTAGGGCTCAGGCGTTAAGGTAGGAAGTGTTTAGGGCTTCAATAATAGCATCTTTTGAGAAAAATCCTGCAAGGAATGGGGTGCCTGCTAGTGCCAAGCTTCCGATTGTAAGACAGGTTGAGGTGATGGGTAGTAATTTATGGAGCCCCCCTATCTTTCGAATGTCCTGCTCATCATTTAGGCTATGAATAATAGATCCGGAGCAAAGGAAAAGTATTGCCTTGAAGAATGCGTGTGTACAGATATGAAGGAATGCAAGTTGCGGTTGGTTTAATCCAATTGTAACTATTATTAATCCTAGTTGACTTGATGTTGAGAAAGCGATAATTTTTTTGATGTCATTTTGTGTTAGTGCGCAAGTAGCAGTAAATAAAGTTGTAAGTGCCCCCAGGCATAAGCAAGCTGTTAATGCTAGTTTATTATCTTCCATAAGTGGGTGTAGTCGGATTAATAAGAAGATTCCTGCAACTACTATAGTGCTAGAGTGGAGTAATGCGGATACTGGTGTTGGGCCTTCTATGGCTGAGGGAAGTCAAGGGTGTAGGCCAAATTGGGCTGATTTTCCTGTTGCTGCAAGGATAAGAGCAATAGATGGGGTTGTTATATCATAGTTTTTTGATAAAGCAAAGATTTGTTGAATTTCCCAAGAGTTTAAGTTTATTGCGAATCAAGCTATGGCTAAGATTAATCCAATATCACCAATGCGGTTGTAAAGGACCGCTTGAAGGCTTGCTGTGTTAGCGTCCGCTCGTCCATGTCATCAACCAATCAGTAGAAATGATATAATGCCAACTCCTTCTCAGCCAATAAATAGTTGAAATAAATTGTTAGCTGTTACAAGAATGATTATAGCTACCAGGAATAGTAGTAAATATTTGAAGAACTGGTTTATGTTAGGGTCAGAGTGTATATATCACAGTGCAAACTCTAAAATAGACCATGTTACAAAAAGGGCAATAGGAGTGAAAATAAGAGCGTAGTGGTCAAGTTTAAAGCTAATATTTGTGTCAAATATTAGTGTATTTATTCATTGTCAATTTGTAGTAATATTTTCTGCCCCTTGTGACAGGTAAATTATAAGTGGTACTAGGCTTACAAAGAAGGCAGTGCTAACGGCAGTTTTAACGTGTGTGGCTGCCCATTCTGGTTTTTTAGGGTTTGGACTTAGTGTTGCAATTAATGGTAAAACAAGGATTGTGATAATTAGAAGGAAAAGGGATGACATGGCTAGGGTTGTGGCGGTCATAGCTTTCGCTTGGATTTGCACCAAGAGTTTTTGGTTCCTAAGACCAATGGATGAGCTGTTATCCTTCGAAAGCGTAAAGAAGCCGAGGATTTTAACCTTGGGTCATAAGTATTAGCAGCACTTACTGATTTCTGTCCTTCCTTGGTGAGTAAGGGGATTTTAACCCCTGTTTTCAGAATCACAATCTGATATTTTGGTTAAATTATACTTACTAATAACATCACCCTCACATAAGTTCCGGTTTTGCTATAAGGAATATTACTGGAATAAGGTGAAGGGCTATCAGTAAGTGTTCCCGGGTGTGGAATGGTGGGAGTTTTATGATATGACGTGGTGTCGGGCCGCGTTGGGATATTAAGAATATATAGAGGGAGTAGGCTGCAGTAATTAGTGTTCCTAGCCCGGTGAGTGCAATGGTTCAAGGGGATCAGCTAAAGAGTGTTGTGATAATTATAAGTTCTCCTATTAGATTAGGGAGTGGGGGTAGTGCTAAGTTAGCTAAATTAGCAATAAATCATCATACCGCTGTTAATGGGAAAATTACTTGTAGTCCTCGAGCGAGAATTATGGTTCGACTGTGAGTTCGCTCATAAGCTGTGTTAGCTAAACAGAACAGTATAGAGGATACTAAACCATGGGCAATTATTAAAATGATTGCTCCAGAGAATCCTCAAGGGGTTTGAATTAGAATGCCTCCTGCTACAAGTCCTATGTGGCTAACAGAGGAGTAAGCGATTAGTGATTTAAGGTCAGTTTGTCGTAAACAAATAGACCCTGTTATGATAATGCCTCAAAGTGCTAAAATTATAAATGGATAGACTAGTTCTTTAGAGAGTGGGTCTAGAATTATTATCATTCGTATTATACCGTAGCCCCCAAGTTTTAGTAGAATTGCTGCTAGTACTATAGACCCTGCAACGGGAGCTTCTACATGTGCTTTCGGTAGTCATAAATGTACTCCATAAAGGGGTATTTTTACTAGAAAGGCAATTAAACAACCGGCCCATCAGATTTTATGACCTCAGGAGTCTGTTAATAGTGGGGGTGTGTATTGAATAATTAATAAGGACAAAGTTCCTGTAGATTGTTGGAGAAGAAGTAGGGCTACTAGAAGTGGTAAAGATCCGGCTAAGGTATAGAATAAGAAGTAAATACCTGCGTTGAGGCGTTCGGCTTGATTACCTCAGCGAGTAATAATGATAAGGGTTGGGATGAGAGTGGCTTCAAATATGATATAAAATATAACAATTTCTGTGGCACCGAAGGCTATGATTAAGAAGGTCTGCAAAGAGGTCAGGAGTGTAATGTAAAGGCGTTGACGTGTAATTGGTTCAGGATTAATATGGTTTTGGCTAGCTAAAATTATTAAGGGTAGAAGTCAACATGTTAATACTAGAAGGGGTGTTGAGAGGGGATCTGTAGCTAGATATGAGTTGGACATAGTTCATCCGGCTTCAGATGTTCAGTTGAGTCATGCAAGGCTTATAAGGGCAATTAAGAGTCCATGAGTAGCAGTGGTTGTTCATAATCATTTAGGAGAGGCCAGCCAGATTGTTGGGAATATTATAATTGTGGGAATTAATACTTTTAACATTGTAGAAGATTAAGGTTTTGTAGGCGGTCGGTGCCATGGGTTCGGGCTGTGGCTACTAAAAGTGCAAGGCCTGTGCTTGCTTCACATGCGGAAAAAGCTAGGAGTAGTATTGGGGCTGTGGAGAAGCTTATTGATTCAAACTGGAGTGTTCATAAAGCTAGTGCAATAAATAATGACAGTATTATTCCTTCTAAACATAATAATGCAGAAAGAAGATGCGTGCGATGGAATGCTAATCCTATTAATCCTAAGATAAATGCTGAGGTAAAGCTAAAATGTACTGGTGTCATAAGGGGGCTGTGGACTTTAACCACAATTTTCTGAGCCGAAATCAGAGGTCTTTTTTAGACTAGCCTCCTATTCTGCCCATTCTAAGCCTCCTTGAGTTCATTCATAAATTAATCCAAGGGTTAACAGGATCAGGACTGTAGCAGCCCAAAAGAACGTTTCAGCTGGGTTATGTAGTTGATCTCCTCATGGTAATGGGAGGAGGAGGGCAATTTCTAAGTCAAATAATAGGAATAAAATTGCTACTAAGAAGAATCGTAAGGAAAATGGTAATCGGGCAGATCCTAATGGGTCAAAGCCACACTCATAAGGGGAGAGTTTTTCTGCATCCGGATTTATTTGTGGTAATCAAAAAGATACAATTGCTAAAATTGATGATAGGGCTACAGCAATAAAGAGAATAGTTGTAATTAAATTCATTATCTTTCCTTGGGGTTTAACCAAGACTAAATGATTGGAAGTCACTTGTACAAACTTTAATACTAGAAAGATATGAGCCTCATCAATAGATTGATACGTAGAGGAATAATCATACTACGTCTACGAAGTGTCAATACCAGGCAGCGGCTTCAAAGCCGAAATGATGTTCAGAGGTAAAGTGGTATTGAATTTGGCGGAGAAGACAGACGGCTAAAAAGGTTGAGCCAATAATAACGTGTAATCCGTGGAATCCTGTGGCTACAAAGAATGTAGAGCCATATACTCCGTCGGCAATTGTAAAAGGTGCTTCATAGTACTCTATCGCTTGGAGGGCAGTGAAGTAGAATCCTAATAAGATAGTAAGTGTAAGGGATTGAATTGCTTGTTTTCGTTCACCTTCTATGATACTGTGGTGGGCTCATGTAACTGTTACCCCAGATGCTAGTAATACGGCTGTATTAAGGAGGGGTACTTCAAAGGGATCTAATGTAGTGATACCTGTAGGGGGTCAACATCCTCCTAATTCAGGTGTTGGGGCTAGGCTTGAGTGGTAGAAGGCTCAGAAGAAGCCTAGGAAAAAGAACACTTCAGAAGTAATAAATAGGATTATTCCATATCGTAGTCCTTTTTGTACTGGAGGTGTGTGGTGACCTTGGAAGGTTCCTTCTCGGATGACATCACGTCATCATTGGAACATTGTAAGAAGTAAAAGAATTAACCCAAGAGTTATTAGTGTTACTGAATGAAAGTGAAACCAAATTGCTAGGCCGGATGTCATTAGTAGGGCACCAATGGCTCCGGTTAATGGTCATGGGCTGGGATCAACCATGTGATATGCATGTGCTTGGTGGGCCATTAGACGTTTTCTTGTAAGTAGAGGCTTAGCAACAATACAAACACATAAGCCTGGATTATTGCTACTGCAACTTCTAACAGTGTTAAGAGGAATAACACAATAGCTGTTAAGATTGCTACAGTTGGTATTATTGGTAATAACACAAATACAGCTGTGGCAATAAGTTGAATTAGTAGGTGGCCTGCAGTTAAATTAGCTGTAAGTCGGACTCCTAAGGCTAGTGGTCGAATAAATAGGCTGATTGTTTCGATAATAATTAGTACAGGAATCAGAGGGATAGGAGTTCCTTCTGGTAGAAGATGTCCAAGGGCGACTGTTGGTTGGTTTCGCATTCCAATGATTACTGTAGCAAGTCATAGTGGAACAGCAAGTCCTATATTTAATGATAGTTGTGTTGTAGGTGTAAAAGTGTATGGTAAAAGGCCTAACATATTAATAGTAATAAGGAATACTATTAAGGAAGCTAAGATTAGTGCTCATTTATGTCCCCCTACATTTAAAGGTATCATTAGTTGATTAGTAAAGCGGTTAATAAATCATGCTTGAATAGTAGTAAGTCGGCTGTTTACTCAGCGAGTTGATGGGGTTGGAAATAATACTCATGGAAGTGCAATCGCAATAGCGATAAGTGGAATTCCTAAGAAGGAGGGACTTGCAAATTGATCAAAAAAGCTTACTATCATGGTCAGTTTCAGGAGTCAGTTTTATGTTTTTCTTCATTTATTGGGGCTGGTTCATTAGGTGTTAAGTGACTTAAGACTATGGTTGGAATAATAGTGAGGAAGATAAATCATGAAAATACTAGAATTATAAATCAAGGGTTGGGGTTAAGTTGGGGCATTTCACTAGAGGTGGTCGGTAGTCACCAGACTTTGGCTTAAAAGGCCAACGCTTTGTCCAATATTAGCTTTCTAGTGAGGCGTCTTCTAGTATTAGTGTGGATCAGCTTTCGAAATGTTTTAGTGGAACGGCTTCAACTACAATAGGTATAAAGCTGTGGTTGGCCCCACAGATTTCAGAGCATTGTCCATAAAATACACCTGGGCGGGAGGCAATAAAGGCAGTTTGATTTAATCGGCCGGGCACTGCGTCTATTTTTACACCAAGAGATGGGATAGCTCAAGAGTGTAGTACATCTTCAGAGGATACTAAAACACGAATTGGTGACTCTATTGGGACTACTATTCGGTTATCTGTTTCTAGAAGTCGAAATTGCCCTGGTGAAAGGTCTTGTGTCGGGATTATATATGAGTCAAATCCCAAGTCTTCATAGTCTGTGTACTCATAGCTTCAGTACCATTGATGTCCTATGGCTTTAATTGTTAAGTGAGGGTCATTAACTTCGTCTATAAGGTATAAAATTCGAAGGGAGGGGAGGGCAATTAAAACTAGAATGACCGCTGGTAATACTGTTCATACAATTTCGATTTCTTGGGAGTCTAAAATATATTTATTAGTAAGTTTGGTTGAGACCATTGCAACAATAATGTATAGTACTATTGTACTGATTAAAAACACAATTATTAGGGCGTGATCATGGAAGTGAAGAAGTTCTTCTATAACAGGTGATGCCGCATCTTGGAATCCTAGTTGTGTGGGGTGTGCCATTAAGTTTAAGACATACAGGGGTCTAACCTGTAATTTCACCTTGACAAGGTGATGTAATTTACGTGTTTTACTAATGTCTCCAGAAGAAAGTGACAGAGTGGTTATGTGACTGGCTTGAAACCAGTATATGGGGGTTCAATTCCTCCCTTTCTCGTTAGTTTGATTGAACTTGAACAAATGCTGGTTCCTCAAATGTGTGGTATGGTGGAGGGCAGCCGTGTAGTCATTCTACATTTGTTATAGTTAGTTCTACTGAAGATACTTCTCGTTTAGCAGCGAAGGCCTCTCAAAGAATAAATAGGAATATAATTACTGCCACTAATGAGACTAGTGAGCCAATAGATGACACTGTATTTCACAGGGCATAAGCATCTGGATAATCAGAATATCGTCGTGGTATTCCTGCTAGGCCTAGGAAATGTTGTGGGAAGAATGTAAGGTTAACACCAATGAATATTACAGCGAAATGAATTTTTGTTCACGTATCATTTAAAGTATAACCTGAAAATAGAGGGAATCAATGAACAAATGCTGCTATGATAGCAAATACAGCCCCTATTGACAATACATAGTGGAAATGGGCAACGACATAGTATGTGTCATGAAGAACAATATCAAGCGATGAGTTAGCAAGAACAATTCCTGTTAACCCCCCAACTGTAAAGAGGAAAATAAATCCCAAGGCTCATAATATAGGAGTCTCTCATTTGATAGAGCCTCCATGAAGCGTAGCAAGTCAGCTAAATACTTTTACACCTGTAGGAATAGCAATAATTATTGTTGCTGATGTAAAGTAGGCACGGGTGTCTACATCTATCCCTACAGTAAATATGTGATGGGCTCAAACAATAAATCCTAGGAGGCCGATGGCCATTATAGCTCAAACTATTCCTATATAGCCGAATGGTTCTTTTTTACCTGCGTAATAGGCTACAACGTGTGAAATGATTCCAAACCCTGGTAAAATAAGAATGTAGACCTCTGGATGACCGAAGAATCAGAATAAATGTTGATATAGAATTGGGTCACCTCCTCCTGCTGGGTCAAAGAATGTGGTGTTTAAATTTCGGTCAGTAAGAAGCATTGTAATTCCGGCAGCTAGTACGGGCAATGATAGGAGTAGAAGAACGGCGGTTACAAGCACGGCTCATACAAATAAGGGTGTCTGGTATTGAGAGATGGCTGGGGGTTTTATATTAATAATTGTAGTAATAAAGTTAACTGCTCCTAGAATTGATGATACACCTGCTAGGTGAAGGGAAAAAATTGTAAGGTCTACTGACGCTCCTGCGTGGGCAAGGTTACCTGCAAGTGGGGGGTAGACAGTTCATCCTGTTCCAGCTCCAGCTTCGACGCCAGAAGAAGCTAATAACAGTAGGAATGATGGGGGTAGAAGTCAGAAGCTTATATTATTTATTCGTGGGAATGCTATATCGGGCGCCCCAATTATTAGAGGTACGAGTCAGTTGCCAAATCCGCCAATAAGAATTGGCATTACTATAAAGAAAATTATTACGAAGGCGTGGGCCGTAACAATAACGTTATAGATTTGGTCATCGCCGAGGAGTGATCCAGGTTGGCTTAGTTCGGCTCGAATAAGAAGGCTTAAAGCAGTCCCGACTATACCGGCTCAGGCACCAAATACTAAATAAAGGGTACCAATGTCTTTGTGATTTGTAGAAAAGAATCAGCGTGTAATTGCCACAGGTAGGGTAGCCGAGCGTTTAGGCGGTGGGTTGTAGCCCCGAAAACAGAGGTTTAAGTCCTCTTCCTATCAAGCCTCGTGGTGGAGTACACACGTTGGATTGCAAATCCAGAGACGCAGAGTAATACGCTGCCGGGGCTTTCCCGCCTTACTAGGCCAATGGCGGGAAAGTAGATGGATGCTCGCTGGTTTGAGCGCTTAGCTGTTAACTAAGAGTTTGTAGGATCGAGGCCTTCCCATCTAGAAAGGCCTTAGTTTAATAAAAACATTTGATTTGCAATTAGAAGATGCAAGATAAACTCTTGTAGGTCTTATCAGGGGCTAGAAGATTTTCACTTCTGCTTAGAGCTTTGAAGGCTCTTGGTCTGATGCTATCCTAAGCCCCTAGATAACTAGTATTATAATAGCTGGGGTGATGGGCAATAGGCCCAAAGCTATTACAGTAGACATAGCTAGGGGAAGTGAGCTTTGGGTTGCTTGGGTTCGTCAGGGGGTAGTTGAGGTTGTAATGTTAGGGGAGATAGTAAGAGTTATTGTATAGCAAAGTCGTAAGTAAAAATATAGGCTAATTAGGGCGGCAATAGCCATTACTGTTGCTGTAAGGGGAAGGCCTTGCTTTGCTAGCTCTTGTAAAATAAATCATTTTGGTATAAATCCTGTAAGTGGAGGGAGACCTCCAAGGGATAATAATACAAGGGCAGCTGTTGTTGTTAGTATAGGGCTTTTTGATCAGATGGTTGCGAGTGTATTGATTTTTGTAGCGGAAGAGAATTTTAGTGTAAGGAATGCTGCAGATGTTATTAACACATATATAAGTAGTGCGAGAAGAGTGAGTTGCGGAGCATATTGAAGAATAATGATTATTCAACCTATGTGAGCAATTGAGGAATAGGCTAAGATTTTTCGTAGCTGGGTTTGGTTTAGTCCACCTCATCCTCCTACAAGGGTGGATGTGAGTCCCAAGGCTGAAAGTAGAAGTGGGTCAAATGCTTGAGCTGTCTGAATAATTAGGGCGAGGGGTGCAAGCTTTTGTCAAGTAGATAAAATAAGTCCTGTTAATAGGTCTAATCCTTGTAATACTTCAGGTATTCAGAAATGTATTGGGGCTAGCCCAATCTTAAGTGCTAGGGCAGCGAGAATTATTGCTGTGGCAGTTGGATTTGATATATTAGTTATATCTCATTCTCCTGTGGTTCATGCATTTGTTGTGCTTGCGAACAGGATTACAGCGGCTGCTGTAGCTTGGGTAAGAAAGTACTTTGTGGTAGCTTCTACTGCGCGGGGGTGGTGATGTTGTGCTATTAAAGGGACGATTGCTAGAGTATTAATTTCTAGTCCTATTCAGGCTAATAATCAATGCGAGCTGGCGAAGGTCAAGGTGGTTCCTAAGCCAAGACTGGATAATAAGGTTGCTAATACGTAAGGGTTCATTGATGGAGGAGGGAGTTTAACCGTCATGTTCGGGGTATGGGCCCGAAAGCTTATTTAGCTGACCCCATCATAGAAAGTGGTGTAGAGGAAGCACTATGAGTTTTGATCTCTTAAGCATGGGTTCAACCCCCTTCTTTCTAAGAACTAAGGGGATTTTAACCCCTGTAAGCCACTCTATCAAAGTGGTCCCTGGGCACTCGGGCACAGTTCCTGAGTTATAATTGTGGGGGAAGGCCCGCTAGTGCAATAGGAAGGGATACATGTCATAATACTAGAGCCAGTGTTAGGGGAAGAAAGTTTTTTCAGACAAGATGCATAAGTTGGTCGTACCGGAATCGTGGGTAGGAGGCTCGTACTCATAAAAATACTACTGATAAAAGTGCGGCTTTAAGGGCTAGACCAATTGTTGTTAGTTCAGGAAGATTAAGAAAATTTGATGTTCCTAAGAATAGTACGGCAGAAAGGGTATTTATTAACAGAATATTGGCATATTCGGCGAGGAAAAACAATGCAAAGGGGCCTCCTGCATACTCTACATTAAAGCCTGAAACAAGTTCTGATTCACCTTCCGTTAAATCGAAGGGTGCTCGATTAGTTTCTGCTAGGGTTGAAATATATCATATTGCGGCGAGTGGTCATGCAGGGATTAATAATCATACACTTTCTTGGGTAGTATTGAATGTTTGGAGAGTATAGCCCCCAGAAAGGACAATTACTGAAAGTAAAATAAGTCCAAGGCTAACTTCGTATGAGATTGTTTGAGCAACTGCTCGTAGGGCCCCAATTAGTGCATATTTTGAATTTGATGCTCATCCTGATCCAAGGATTGAATATACTGCAAGGCTTGACAATGCTAAAATAAATAGGACACCTAGATTAAGGTTAATTACTGGGTAAGGCATAGGTATAGGTGCTCAAAGGATTAAGGCAAGGGTTAATGCAAGGATAGGGGCTGCCAAAAATAGGAAGGGGGATGATGTGGAGGGGCGGACGGGTTCTTTAATAAAAAGTTTGACTCCGTCAGCAATAGGTTGTAATAGTCCGTAGGGTCCTACCACATTAGGTCCTTTTCGTAGTTGTATATATCCTAATACCTTTCGTTCTAGTAGGGTTAAGAAGGCTACTGCCAGTAGGATTGGGACAATATAAGCGAGGGGGTTAATTAAATGGGTTATTAGGGTGTTCAGCATGAACTGGGGAGAGGATTTGAACCTCTGGTTTTAAGGGCTTAGGCCTTATGCAATTTACCATGCTCTGCCACCCCAGTATGCCCTTATTTTGGGCGGCAGAGGTTTTGGCCTCCCTTATTTAATTTATTTGTTTTCACTAATTAGGGGTGGGGCATGCTTTAAGTATAGGCCCCCTTTTTCCGATCCTTTCGTACTAGGAAAAGTAGCGTTACAGATAGAAACTGACCTGGATTGCTCCGGTCTGAACTCAGATCACGTAGGACTTTAATCGTTGAACAAACGAACCCTTAATAGCGGCTGCACCATCAGGATGTCCTGATCCAACATCGAGGTCGTAAACCCCCTCGTCGATAAGGGCTCTGGGAGAGGATTGCGCTGTTATCCCTAGGGTAACTTGGTTCGTTGATCGGCTTTTAGCCGGATCATTATTGGTCAGATGTTCTGCGGCTTAAAGATGTTTCTTTTGGCTTTAGGGTCTTGGCCCAGTCCACTCGGAGGCTTGTTTTTCCTCCGTGGTCGCCCCAACCGAAGGTAAAGTCTTAGATCCAGTAAGTTCTTGCTTTTTTTGGAGTTGTTTAACGTGGTTAAGACTTTGTACCTTAAGCTCCAAAGGGTCTTCTCGTCTTGTAGTATTATACCCGCTTCTGCACGGATAGATCAATTTCACTGACAGGAGAGGGGAGACAGCTAAGCCCTCGTCTAGCCATTCATACAGGTCTCTATTTAAAAGACAAGTGATTGCGCTACCTTTGCACGGTCAATATACCGCGGCCGTTGAACTCATAGTCACTGGGCAGGCTGGACCTCCTATACTTAACATTGCAGGAGGCGATGTTTTTGGTAAACAGGCGAGGCTTGTGTTTGCCGAGTTCCTTCCCTCTCTTTTAGTCTTTCCCTTAAAATGGCACTCCAGTGTGGGGTTAACGATAGATTGGTGTGAGTTTTTCTTGAGGTTTTTTTTATTCACAATGCCCTCTTTAGTTGGGCTCGTTAAATTCCAGTGGTTGGTCCGATCTGGTCTACACTTGTGGCGGGAGAAGATCAGGTCTTCTTGTTACTCATTTTAGCATAATCTCACCCATGTAGGCATGGGTCGGCCTAATATAATTAGGGGAATAAGATTTTTTATCGGTATAATAAACTTCTCTCTGTCCGAGCTTTAACGCTTTCTGTTTAGATGGCTGCTTTCAAGCCCACTAGAACAGTGTATTTTATATATTATGATCTTTATCCTCCTGTAAAGGTTGTATCCTTTGTTAAAGGGGCTGTACCCCCTTCAACTAACTCTCGTATTTTTCCATAAATCTTAGTAATGTATCGTTTGACTAAGGGTGTGCGAGGCTGAACTTCTATTCATTTCTCAGGCAACCAGCTATCACCAGGTTCGGTAGGTCTGTCACTTCTACCCGGAGCTCTTCCCACTCTTTTGCCACAGAGACGGGTTAGCCCTAAATATATAGGCTGTCTCGGGGTAGCTCACCTGGTTTCGGGGTATCAAACTAAAGATCTCTTTGCTTGATGGTACTGGCTAAATCATGATGCAAAAGGTACAAGGTTTAGTCTTTGTTTTTTAGTGCTTATATGGGTTGTTTCATTTCTCTTTCAGCTTTCCCTTGCGGTACTTTTTCTATTGCTTTAGGGTGAACCTTTTCTGTCTCCCATACTCAGGTAAAAAAATGGTTTAATTTATAGGGTTAAGTCTTGTGGTGTTATAAACATTGTTTAATTATAATGATAATTAAGCTAGCTGGTTAGCTCAGGGTGATCCAATTTGCATGGATGTTTTCTCGGTGTAAGTGAGGTGCTTAGCTGCTCAGCCACGCCCTGAATTTTATCCAAGTGCACCTTCCGGTACACTTACCATGTTACGACTTGCCTCCCCTTGTCAGAGCTTTAGTGTTAGGAAGCTTTAATGCATTATGACAGGGGAGAGTGACGGGCGGTGTGTACGCGTCTCAGAGCCAGGTTCAAAAGGACACGCTGCTTCCTTTTTACTACTAAATCCTCCTTCAAGCACTATTTCATGTTGCATATTCGTAGTGTTCTGTGATAGAAAATGTAGCCCATTTCTTCCCGCTTCGTACGCTACACCTCGACCTGACGTTCTGGGTTGTGCCCATTTTGCTTACTTTTATTGCCTTCACAGGGTAAGCTGACGACGGCGGTATATAGGCTGGGATGGCTAGAAGCGGTGAGGTTTAACGGGGGTTATCGGTTCTAGAACAGGCTCCTCTAGGGGGGTCTGAGGCACCGTCAGGTCCTTTGGGTTTCAAGCTAATGCTCGTAGTTCCCGGGCGGACGTCTTATTGTAGTCGGACGTCTGGGTTTATGACTGAGCATAGTGGGGTATCTAATCCCAGTTTGTTTCTCAGTTTTCGTGGGGTCAGGTGGGCTTTTTTAAAGCTACTTTCGTATATTGGGCTTCGGACTCCTAGAAGCGTATGACAGCCAAAGGGCCATTCGACTTTATTACTTCACTACCCTTAACCACCCTTTACGCCGCATACTGTTAACTAGGGCCTCTCGTTTAACCGCGGTGGCTGGCACGAGTTTTACCGGCCCTCTTAGCTCTGACTGAGTCAAGTTTTCACTTATGGCTTAATATTTATCACTGCTGAATTCCCTTGGGGGTGTGGCTAGGCCTGGCGTCTTGGGCTAAAGGTTTGTGCCTGATGCCTGCTCCTCGTCCTCGGGCGGGGGATTAAGGGCTTACTCACAGGGGTGCGGAGACTTGCATGTGTAAGTTGGGCTAAAGCTGACAGTAAGGTCGGGACCATGCCTTTGTGCATGTGGAGCTTCTTAGGGCCCATCTTAACATCTTCAGTGTTATGCTTTATGTTAAGCTACACTAGCAACAAATATGTTCGATTTTTTAGCATTGAAAAATTTATTAAAATTTTAAATAGAATTTTTTAGGCTTATATCTTTGAAAAGTTTTTAAGGGTATATCACATATATATATATATATAATGCGGATGGCTAACCATATCATAACTTGTTAGTCGAGGCGCTCTCGAGCCTTCCTTGGTTTCGGGGTTTGACAAGGAGAACAGGATTTGCTGAGCGTAGGGGGAAAGGGGGTTTGTCGCGTGAAAGCCAAAAAGGGGGTATATATATATCAGGTATGTTAAAGGAATAATTATTATGTTATGCACTTGATAGAGTATAATGTAATTCTTAAGTTATGTCTTTTAATAATTAACCTAGTGTGATTTATACAAGGAAATGTACCACCTTGAGATGTTACTTGTGCCTGCACTCTGAGATGTAAATGAAAGGCTACCAAAAAGAGAACCCCTATGCATATAAAAGAACGCCCGGCATGTGGGGTTGGTGAAGAGTATGTATTTACACCATTAATCAGATGCCAGTTGATTTAAACGTAAGGGGATATCACATGCCATGTACATGAAAGGGGAACCAGATACAAGGAATAATTCATTAAAATACCATCCCTCCATATTATGTCCCTGATTCTATCATGAATAGTATGCCTTATATGATAAGGTTGGTGGTCTCTTACTACATTAAGATAGTCGTAATAAATGTTAGTTGGGTCGTTCAAGGAAAATGTTGAGTGCGATATTTAGAGGAATAATCTATATCCCAGTTTAAAATAAACTATTTCTGAGTTTTAATATTATGCTTTATGTACGTCATAAACGTTAGTACTTGCTTTTAGGTTAATATAGATGAATGGTGATAATACATATAAACTTCTAATACATTACATATATTTGGTTTATGCATACCTTAGTTGTTAGTACTTGCTTTTAGGTTAATATAATTGCATGGTGATAATACATAGTATTATAATACCCACATAATAGAACTATTACGTAAGTGTCATATCGTACTTAATATTCATGTAGTGCTATACAAGGCACTGCCATGATGGGCCACACAAAATTAAAATTATACCCCGGGGGGGGGGATTGGCTCGGCCATGATGAGCCACACAAAATTAAAATTATACCCC